CCGATTGGATCGGGGGCAAACGCCTACGAAAAGATCGCTTGGATTTAAGAAAAGGTCGCTTGGATTTATCCATGGTTTGTTTATTCCTTATCCCGAAAATCCTATTTCGGTCGTATCAAAAATGAATTCTAATTAAGAAATAGGATTTGGTTTGTTTATATATGGGTTTGTTTATGTTTATAAATAGGTTTGTTTATATTTAAATAATTTATTAATTTATATTTAAATAATATATGTTATATATATAATATGTCATTTTTCCTGTTCCTTGGAAGGGTGACACACAGGCGCTCGGTTCGATCTATTTCTTTATCTCCCCATGAATCGTATGTTTGTAACAATAGGGACAGAATTTTCTCAATTCCAATCGACTAGGCGTATTGTGTCGATTCTTTTGAGTAATATATCTGGAAATGCCCGTTGATTCTTTATTAACACCGTTTCGGACACAATCGGTACATTCCAAAATAACCGTTACTCGGACATCTTTACTCTTGGCCATGAACCTCCTTTGGGTTTTTGATTCACTCAACTCTTCTATTTTTTCGATCCGAAGCGAAGAAGAAAGGAACGAAAAAAATAGAAGTTGCTAACTCGAAATCCAATTATGAAATATTTCGTTGCAATCAATAGAGTAATAGTAAATAATAAGTAATACAATGATTTCGAACTATATTTCTAATTGCAATACAGTATTTTATTTAAGTATCTTGTATGATACTGTTGCCCTAGACCCACATTTCCATTTCCGTTCTCATTCTATTATTAATTTAATTCGAGCCTGACCCCGAGTTTCGCTGAGGTTGAATCCACTTTTATTCTTTCTCTTTCCTCCCTTATTCTAATTCTAAAAAGAGAAAAAAGAGAAAAGAGGGGGAGAGGAATTAGTCACAGATATTTGATTGTATCTCTAATCTTCTTCAACCCTTCCCATGTCAATAACTAGAATGAAAAAAAAGGGAATGTCAACGCATCCGGGAAAAAACGATTGATCTCTATCAATAGACCTGCTAAAAACCCGAACCATAGAGTACTTAGTACCGGTGCCACGGAGAGATATGTTTTTAGATCTCGCATTGAAAATCCTCCTTCTTTATTGTAATACATAATGGTAATACATATATGATCAGATGCATATGTAGTTAAGGACCACTTGTATTTGTACGCGGAATCCCTAATTCAAATTGAAATGTACAATGATTCGGTAGATAAGATTTTATTTCCTTTTCTTAAAACATAAAAATACGTCCCTTTCTTCCTGAGCATTCCCGAAAAATATTCATTTTTTTTTTACGGTGGGTTTCATATTTCATATGTATGTATATAAGTCTTTTATTATTATTATATGTTATATGATATGAGACCAAAAAAAAGAAATGGCAAGATAAATTGTGTATATTAATGGAAGAAATAACGATATGGAAAACAAGACAGGGATTCTCTACAATGACACTGTAGACCAATTGAAAGGGATGTAGCGCAGCTTGGTAGCGCGTTTGTTTTGGGTACAAAATGTCACGGGTTCAAATCCTGTCATCCCTACCTATTACTTCTCCTCTGAGCAGTAACGAGGGATCAATTGAGATCGATTAAATTGGACATACATAATCTTTCATTTTATGATACTATATATGTTTTATGATAGTATATGCATGCAAGATGTATTGGGGTTACAAAAAGAATCACAGTCTTCTCTATTGTGATAAGAAAGCGCTCTTAGTTCAGTTCGGTAGAACGTGGGTCTCCAAAACCCGATGTCGTAGGTTCAAATCCTACAGAGCGTGATTCCGTTCTTGTTAGGTCAAATTACACTGAAATAACTTCACTAACTTGAACAGCAATCTGAATTTGACCTCCTGTGGATTAAAGAAAAGAAAGGAGGAGGTCAATCAAAAAAAGAGATGTTAATTAATCAAAGGTCCAACTGATCACCACGTCTGTATTGTAAATATGCAGTTACGAATAATCCAGCCAAAGTAATAGGAATTAAACCTAACACGATTCCAAATAGAAAAACTTCAATCATTTCAATTTGTTTGAAAGGGGAAAAAAAGAGGTAATATCTATCCCTAAATATTAATCCGAATTGCCCATGAATCTCAATGACTAATAATTGGCAATTGACACGGTAAGGAACTATAGAATACATAGAATCCCACAGAAAGATTTCTTTTTATGAATTGTTCATTTCAAATAAGTCGTATTTTGCTGAGACCAATAAATAGAGCTGAGGTTATAGTTGAAGCCGCTAGTAGAAAACCGAAATAACTAGTTATAGTAGGCATGAAGGAGCTAAATGAAATATGTTCTTTTTATACATATGTTTATAAAACACTTACCTAAGTTTCAATTTTTGCAAGATACGAGGATAAGCAAAAATACCAATTGAAAGAATAAGTTCAATTGAAAGTTTTTGATTCATCAATCATTATCATTATAGACGGCACTAACAAAGATCGAGTGACAGAGGTAGAAAAATAAATCGATTCATCATCTGTGA